ATAAAGAATAATAAAATCGATTTACCCAGCGAGTCTAGAGTAAAATGTAATGAATTGTTTCAAGACCGAACCTAATTCCTTTTCTTCATTGAATGAATTGATTCCCATCAGAATAAAGTTCTACGCGTACACCTACCAATTCGACATAAATTTCAAGGTATTTCATCAAGTCCTGTGATGAAGAAATTATCGAAAATTGTTTGAATTTAGTTCAGGGGACAAGACAGGTAGAATTTCTTCATCACGCTTACTAAATTTATCGTTTGTTAATTTCCTTCTTTTATTGTGAGATATTCTTATCATCTTAACAATAAATGAATCAATGAATGGAAGAATGAAAGCGAAAGAAGTGGAACTTAACCCCCTTTTTGCTTTGGACCAGCGACTCCCCGAAAACCCTATACTTTGTTACTTTGTATTATTTACACCTTTTTATATTAGACGAAATAAATATAGATTTCGATACTAGATTTATATTTTATATATCTAATATATCTAGATATATATTTTATATATTTATATTTATATTTATATAAAATTTTATATATATAATAGAGTACAGAATGCCCATTCTAATGAATGATTCATGAATATGAATGACGAATCAACAAGTTATCTGCAATTAGGAAAAGCGGAAAGATTCCTCGGATCTAATCATACCATTCCATTATATTGACAATTAGAAGAAAGGGATGATACTATCATCATAGTACCATGGCGGCTAGACAAGTAGGCCCCCATCGTCTAGTGGTCCAGGACATCTCTCTTTCAAGGAGGCAACGGGGATTCGACTTCCCCTGGGGGTAGGGTCGAAGTTGATCACGAATTCCCAATAGTCTTACACGCGAGCCTTCCTGGGTCGATGCCCGAGCGGTTAATGGGGGCGGACTGTAAATTCGTTGGCAATATGTCTACGCTGGTTCAAATCCAGCTCGGCCCACTAATTCGCCAATCTACCACGTATAATCCCCGTGCCCTTCAAAAATACTCGATACGGAGATAAAGATAAAGAATCAAAATTTCTGCTAGATCCCTTATTTCCCCGGGATTGTAGTTCAATTGGTCAGAGCACCGCCCTGTCAAGGCGGAAGCTGCGGGTTCGAGCCCCGTCAGTCCCGACGGATCCACTAAATACATCAATCAATTCGAAAGGGGGCCAGGGGCAGAATTTCATTCCCAAAACAAAAAAAGGGTCTTTTTTCTTTTCTTTGTGGTAGGAGAAAAACATATGTGGGCGGATTAATACAATTATCGATAGCATGATAGTAAGCATTCCAAGAAATCCTGGATCCGTTTTTTCGATTGTTCCCGACCCTGAATACTATATGTTTTTTTGGAGAGGGGCACACATACACAAATGGAATTCACAATAAAAAATGAATTTAACAAGATTGCCCTAAGAGAATTAGAAGACTTTTCTAGATTAAACAATTTCTCTTTGTGGCCCCGGTTTTGTATAACCCCAATTACTAATTTTAAAATGGATTGCATTCAAATTGCACACTGAGCTTCTGATATATATTCCCAGCGCTAATAATTTACGGAAGGGGGTAACAAAAGACAGATCAACCAAGGATACCAGTCCTCTTAGCAATGGAATAAGAAATTTGTTTCTTTCTTGTTTTGATTTGTAACTATGTGACTAATGGAAGTGGGAGGGCAATCTGATGAAGTATCATCAGATGGTTGTACGTAGAATAGATTCTAGAAAAAAAGAACGGAAACAGACGATAAATAAAAGAATTTTGGATTGGGTCCGGAATCCAAGCTGGGATTCCGTATGGATAAAAGAACTTCCTATGTTATACTATTCCATTTTCGACGAGAAATTGATTTGACAGCTCAGATATTGTTATTCATGATCTTCATACGATTCAAAACCAGCGAGATTGAGAGGGAATTCATTCATTGAATTTACAGGTGAAAGGTTTATCATCTCTATGGGACTAAATCCCGAGTTATTGCGAAGTAAAAAAAGATTCGATTATGGAAGTAAATATTCTTGCATTTATTGCTACTGCACTATTCATTCTAGTTCCTACCGCCTTTCTACTTATCATTTACGTAAAAACAATCAGTCAAAATGATTAATTAATTAATCATTAATTTGAAATTTGAATTAAACCTGACTTCTGAGTTCTTATCAAAAATTGACGAAATAAAATGAAAAGGATTCCAATTTTCACGTCTTAAATGAAACTTAAATGAAATAAGCGGACTATAATCCACAGTATTCTAATAGATAGATCGTATGGTCGAAAGATTCATCTATTTCTTTCGACCATATGATCTATTGGTATTATTGTAGTGTATAAAGTTGTACTCTAGAATAAAGGTAGAGGCTTAATATAGATTAATATACAATATTCTATATGTTATATATGTATGTGGATATCAATTCCATATATGGAATTGATATAGCACCCAATTCTATTTATTTGCTACACCTATTTGTATTTGTTTCGATCAATCTGAAATAATCGTTTTACTCTTATTCTTA